CTTCCGAGACCCGGGCCTTTTATCATGACTTCTGCTCGTTGCATACCTCGATCTACTACTGTCCGAATAGCATTTCCTGCTGCGGTTTGAGCGGCAAAGGGTGTCCCTCTTCTTGTACCCTTGAATCCACAAGTACCGGCGGAAGACCAAGAAATTACTCGACCACGTACATCTGTAACAGTTACAATAGTATTGTTGAAACTTGCTTGAACATGAATAACTCCCTTTGGTATTCTACGCGCATTTTTACGTGAACCCATATGTCTATTTTTACGTGAACCAATTCTTGGTATAGGTTTTATCATCTCATAAATTGAAGTCAGAGATATTGTATGGATATATCCATTTCATGCCCAAACAGATTCTTTATTTCTTTATTTTGTCGGTGGGTACTTTAGATTTAGAGAGCCCCTCTTTTTTTTCTAAAAATTATCAAAAGTTATCCTTGTCTTTGTTTATGTCTGGAGTTGAAACAACTTACTATAATTCGTCCTCGCCTACGGATCAGTCGACATTTTTCACAAATTTTACGGACGGAGGCTCTTATTTTCATATTTGTCGTTCCTTAAGTTAATCCGGAATTTCTTTATTGGAAGAAAATAAATTTCTTGAATTTGTGAATTTCGAAATTGTATTGTATCTCCACGAAATGTTGAAGTCCTAATCACTATCACAAATCATTCTAATCCTTGTTTCAGAGTCAAAAAATTCTACGTCCCTTAGTTGAGTCATACTGCCTTTCTTCATATTTTCTATATTTACTGTTGTCATTTTTGTAAAAATAAATTATGTCGAACCTATTTGAAAACCTAATGTAGAATCCAATTTTCATTATCTGATCAAATCAAGAGTATACCTTTTAGAAAGTGATTCAGAAATGAAGAACTTGTTTTTGTTCGTTCACTTGGGGTATTAATTAATGTAGGAGACGTAATAGTAGAAACCGACCCTTTCCTTTTCGTTCACAAATATGAGAACTCCTTACTTCATATATAATTTTAGAATTGGGATAGGATAAAGATTACCATATATAGCACAAAATTTCTCCACCGATTCCTTTTAGTCGAGCTTCTTTGTCTGGCATTATACCTTGAGAAGTAGAAAGAATTACAACCCCCATCCCGCCTAAAATTCTAGGGATTCCTTGATAGTTAGAATATATTCGTAAACCAGGTCGACTGATCCGTTTTAAATTGAAAATGTTTCTATCAGGTACCTTCCTATTTCTTCTATGTCGTAGGGTTAAAGCTAAAAAAGATTTGTTGCTTTCCTGATGTTTCCTCATGTTTTCAATAAAACCTTCTCGTAAAAGGATTTTAACAATATTTTCACTGATGTTAGTATAGGGTATTCGAAATGTTCGTTTTTTATTCATGCCAGCATTTCGTATATAGGTTAGTAGGTTACCAATAGTGTCTTTACTCATAATAAACTATTATTTTCATTATTCCCGAATTTTTATATAATCAACATGCTTTTTTTGAAGTTTTTCTTAATTGTTAAACATTTAAGAATTATTCTGATTGAAAGGCATATACGTGAGACACAAACAATCAATTAAATTAATTGAAATCTACTAATTAATCAATTTCATTACAAATACTATAAACTGTAAAACTGTATTATGTCATAATCTTATAATACTTCAGGCGCTAATGAAACTATTTTAGTGAAATTTAACTGTCTTAATTCCCGGGCAATTGCTCCAAAGATTCGAGTTCCTTTTGGATTTCCTTCTTGATCAATTACAACTGCAGCATTGTCATCATATTGTATTATCATACCAGTTTTACGTTTCAGTTCTTTACAAGTACGTACAATTACGGCTCTAATCACTTCGGATCTTTCTAGCGGTGTATTTGGTATTGCTTCCTTGATTACAGCAACAACAACATCACCAATTTGAGCATAGCGTCGATTACTAGCTCCTATAATTCGAATACACATCAATTTTCTGGCTCCGCTGTTATCCGCTACATTCAAATGGGTTTGAGGTTGAATCATATCATTTTTTTTTTATTCAATGCAAGGGCGACGTAAAAAAAAGGAAATATTGGTTATTCAAAAGACATATACAAGTGTTTTTTTCATCCGAAAAAAATCTTTCTTTTGGGTTTCTACTTCTATCCTGAAATAATGAATTGAGTTCGTATAGGCATTTTTGATGCCGCTATTGAAATAGCTTTTCTGGCTATATTTTCCGGTACTCCGCTCATTTCATAAAGTATTCTACCTGGTTTAATGACAGCTACCCAATATTCAGGAGATCCCTTTCCTGAACCCATACGTGTTTCTGTAGGTCTTACTGTAACTGGTTTGTCTGGAAATATACGTACCCATAGTTTTCCGCCGCGGCGTGCGTTTCTTGTTATTCCTCGTCGCCCTGCTTCGATTTGTCTAGATGTGATCCAAGCAGGTTCAAGCGCTTGAAGTGCATATCGACCAAAGGAAATATTATTTCCTCGATAAGATATTCCTTTCATTCTTCCTCTATGGTGTTTACGAAATCGGGTTCTTTTGGGGTTATAGTTGATGTTTTTTTTATTTCCATCTCTATTCCAGAGCTGGACATGAAAGTTTCATCTCATCCAGCTCCTCGCGAACAAAACGATTATAAAAAAATAGACATCTATTTAATGAATAATATACGGAAATACTATATTAAATCATAAGAGTTTTTGATAATATATTATCAATTTGTATATCTTTTTTGATATATAAATAAAAATGCATTCGATCTAGATTTATATAAAATTTGGTTTCTTATAAAGTGTTAACTAATCTTTAATTTTGTTTTACGTTTTAGTAGCATATTAGATTTACTACAATTTTGAAATCTTAAAAATAAAAACTTCCGCGGGCGAATATTTACTCTACTTAATATTCAGTTTATAGGATCAGTTCATGGCATGTTTTTGTTTTTATTTTAGGATTAATTCATGCCATGTCTTTAATCAGAATAAAGGAATTCATTCCTAGTTCGTTCCGCCATCCTACCCAATGAATCATTAGCATTCGTTTTCAATCGAATCTTCTGCAATCACAGGTTCTGTCGTTCCCATCGCTTCGCGATTAATGGTTAGGTCTTCTGAATTCTACAATGGAGCCCTTAATGAAATTTGTGGTTGAGTCAATCCTCTCAGTTTTTATTGACTCGGGTCTCTTGATTTTTTTATTCTTTATTTTTTTTTTTATAGAAAAATTTTGTTTAATTAGAGGTCAATCAGTATTAATGCTTTATTACTTTTCCTTTGAGAATATAAATTTTTGACCTTACATATTTGAATTCTATATCATTCATTTTTCTTTTTTTTTTTTTTCTCTCTTTCTCTCACCCTTCCATTTATCTGCATACTTTACTTTTATTGTTTTATAACTCATAATCAAATAGGTTTTGCCTTTTTTTTTATAAAAGCAATTTCAGTTGCTGCAATGATATGACTAATAGATCATATCGCGACTGGTTCCTTAATATCCAGATAATGCAAAAGGATGAGTTGGTTATTAGTTCATACGATCATTATGGGCTGGTCTTTTTTTTACTCTAACCCTAAAAAACCAACGAGTCACACACTAAGCATAGCAATTATATTGAATCAAATGATTAATGTAATTTTTATTTAACCTTATAGAATTTTTTTTTAAGAATGAAATAATTTTTTATTTTTTAGTCGATATACTTGATTGACCTAAAGATAAATCAAATACAAATAAATAAAGGCTTATTATTACTGGTCTACAAATATCCAAATTTTGATACCTAATGCCCCATAGATAGTTCGAACTGTATAGGAACAGTAATCCATTTTAGCTCGAATGGTTTGTAGAGGTACTCTACCTTCCCGGATCCATTCAACCCGTGCAATTTCTTTTCCATCGATACGTCCTGCAATTTGTATTTGAATGCCTTTTGTACCTGCCTGTTCAGTTAATTCAATAGCTTTTTTCATTGCTTTGCGAAATGAAACTCTATTTTTTAATTGTCCTGCTATAAATTCTGCAAGAATAGTAGGGTTTCCATAGGGATTTGAAATTCTTGAAATAGAAAAGTTGAGTTTCCGGTTCATAGTATTAAGTTCTTTTTGTATATTCATCTGTAATTCTGCGATTTTTCGAGGTTCTATTAATAACTTTGGGAATCCCATATAGATTATGACTTGAATCAAGTCGATTTTTTTTTGAATCTCTATACATGCAATTCCCTCGACAATCGAAGAAATTTTCATATTTTTTTGTACAGAATTTTTGATACAAGTTCGTATTTTGTGATCTTCTTGTAAATCTTTGGAATAATTTTTTGGTTGTCCAAACCAAAGAGAATGATGACTTTGGGTTGCACCAAGTCTGAAACCAAGTGGATTTATTTTTTGTCCCATAATCTCCTATTAGTATTACTATACATATGACGACTTTTTAGTACAGTACTTTTTTTCCATACAGCTTGTTTTTAAACATAAAATGTTGTATTTTCTCTTTTGTTAATAGATTTATATTAAAGAATTGAAATAGTGTTGCTCTGCGTCTAAATCTTTAAGTACTATAGTTATGTGGCAAGTAAGTCTTTTTATCGGATAACCCCGCCCTCTAGCTCGAGTTTTTAATTTTTTCACAATATTTCCTTCGGTGACTTGAACTTGACTAATGATTAAATTTGCTTCGTTGACGCGCATATTGTGATTCCCATTTGCTGCTGCAGAATAAATTAATTTTAAAATTGGATAACATGCTCGATACGGCATGAGTTCTAGTATCATAAGTGTTTCCGCGTACGAACGTCCACGAATCTGATCAATTACTCTTCGTGCTTTGTGAGCAGACATAGATATATATTGTCCGATAGTACAAGTACAGGCTTCTGTATATCGGTTGACCTTTTTCTTCTTTTTTCTCTTTATAATAATCATAAAGTTCACGCCTCAATAAACTACTGAATGATAAGCATCTATATTAACTTTTACTATTTATTAATTAAATAAACAAAAACCATTTTATCATTTTGA